GCAGACTCCCCATTCATTAGATAGAGAAGATCACCAAGATTTCGTGATCCGCTGCCGAACTTATTCCAAGTCAATGAGCATTCTCAATATTTAATATTATGCCTTGAAGAGGAATTATTCATATAAAGCGCGAACCAAGATCCGTGCTTGTTGCAACCCGCTATGAAATTAATAGCATATTAAGTCTACACGAGTAGAATGGAACTCAAAAGATAGCACGTCACTCGTCGCACATGTAGATGTAGATCTATAGGAACCGAGCTATCTCACGGCGTTGCCACCAGCGGAACATCCCGACCAGCTCCTCACCTTCTATAAACATCTTCTGATTGAGCTCCCGTCGGTTACTCTTTTTCGTTGTCTTGGGTCGCCAACTTCGACAAATATCTTCTTGCCAGGGGCCAGAAACACCGTATTTATTGTCATAACCCGTGTTCACCGCGCTCTGAGACATGAGACACCCGAAAAAAAGTGGATTCTCCGGGAGGCTATAAGTAGGCCGTTTGCTATTGCTATAAGGGCTGCTCGCCTTTATACGGCTTGGCTTCGCTATCGCTCCTATGTAGTGGTCGGCCTAAAAACGAGTATTCCTACCATACAAGAATGCCTATTCTCTAGTGCCGCCAGAAGCAAGCAAGACGAGGTCGCTCTGCTTCGTAGCCAAGGCTCGTTCCGTACTTTACTTACGAGCTTGTGTAGTACTCGCCCCTATCTCTAAAGGGGCTTATGCATTCCACTCGTAGTTTACTAAACGAGCGGTCGAGCGAGCGAAGCCTTCAATTTAGTGGCTTCCCCCCACCCTACTCTTTCATTTCTGCTTAAGCTTCCCCGGTTTGGGGGATTAATTGATTAGATACCCGAGAACCATAATCTTTCCTAGGAACAGCTTCTACGACGATAGGCGTAAAGGCATGATTAGTTCCACAAATCTCACTGCACTGACCATAGTAAACTCCTTCTCGTTGTACCGAAATAGAGATCTGATTTAAACGACCAGGTACAGCATCACATTTGACACCTGAGGAAGGTACAGCCCAACTATGAGGTACATCAGCAGGTGTTACAATAATACGTAGATGAGTTTTGGCTGGTACAACCACTCTATTGTCCACTTCTAATAAACGTGATTGACCCAATTCTAGATCATCTTCTGGAATCGTATAACTGTCAAAAGTGAGTGACTGTTCATCGGAACTGTTATAGTCTGAATACTCATAAGTCCGATACCATTGATGTCCAATAGCTTTGATAGTAATGGCTGGATCGACTACTACCTCGTCCATTGAGTATAACAGAGCAAATGATGGTATAGCAATGAACATCGGGATGATACTAGGAAATATGGTCCGAAGAATCTCGATAGTAGTTCCATGAACAATCCTTTGCGGAATTGGATTTTTTTTATAGTGGAAATGCCATAAAGCGCGAACCAAGATCCGTGATACGAAAACCAAAATCAGAATGAGGAAGAAAAAGATATCGTGATGTAAGTCCATTATTCCTTCCATCATAGGGGTTGCTGCGTCTTGAAATCCTAATTGCCATGGTTCCGCTGCATCACAAGGAGCAATTGTGAGGAATATCCATTCTAGCACTTTTACAATCATTTGGTTTGGTTAATTTTTTTACTGCTCTGCTCCCCCCAAAAAAGATGAAAGACTTGTAAGAAATCGCTGGTTGGGTTGGTCCAACCAAGAAAGACATGGGAATATCACATTGGGCATTGCTTGAGCCTAAGTATGGTTCCGTGAGATATACCGAAAAAGGACTGTCTAATCGGATCAGCTTTTCTGTACCATTCTTAAGACCACCAAGCCCTCTCGAATGAGTTCTACTATAGAAGCTTTCAACGTACACCCAGGGACAAATCTTTCACTCACTGAGAAATGAAACCCTGTGACTAGATCGTCCTGAAGACGGATGCGACGGGAAGAAATGGCATTTGGAAGTGTTGCTGACTTAACATTTAGGTTTCGGCATAACAAAGCTTGCACTGTCTTTTCGCACTTAGGCGCACAGCGTGCAATTGGTAATGATTCCACTACGGTGCCACAAATTCGTAAACTGATCCTAAGGAATCGTTGTTGTTCATTGGATTCCAGAGGAACAGGATTGGGGAATTGCTGCGATTCTTGCTGAATAGCCTGGATTCTACCGTCGAGAGTCATTTTGAAAGTATCCCCTAAACTCTTACGACTAAAGATAATAAAGCCTATAAAACAAAGAGCTACTATCATTTCTTCATTATAGATTGAGATCTTCTTCGAACTTAACGCACAAATAGATGGAATTGCAGCAAATAGCATCTTTCTAGTCGTGGAAGTAAATCTCATTATGAAAGCTTATCTCTATCCTTTCAGCAACCGAACGGGAAGACTTTCGAATCGGATGCGCTCGCACCCTGCCAACCAAGTAAAAAGAAAGAAGAGAACCAAAGGAGAAGAGAACTTCGTATTTTGGTAATTCTCTAGGGGTCATGTTTAACCTTGAATGCTATTAA